TGTTAGACATTTGTTCCAACCCTCAACCCTCCTTTCTAGATTCAGCGATATTGAATCAACGGAACGCACTTCTAATACCTGTTCTACTTTTGGAAGACCTTGTGTTATATCACCGGATCTCGATTTTTCATAGTGAAATGTAACTAAGGTATCTCCTTCGTAAAAAGTTTCTCCATAAAGGCCACGAACAGTTGCTCCCGGGGTGGCTAAATAAGGCTTAGCTGATCGTATTACTACAGAATCAACTTGAACAAGGATAACTTGACCCGATTTGAGGGGGGGTCTTTTTTTGGCTATACAGACATTTTCACAAATAAACTGTCCAAGACTCATTATTTTAGATGTCTCTGCACAATAATTGTGGTGGAGAAAATACCAATTCAAATTCAATGGATTCAAAAGAATCTTACTGCGTGGATTTGGATTATAAATTTTCCCATTTTCCGCAATTAAATAATATTTCAATGTTAATACTTGAAAGGGCTGTTTTAAATTGTCAAGTTGCAAATAGTTAGTTACTAAGATCTGATTATGAGTTAGTAACCGATCAAATGAATAAAAATTCGCAATTGGAAGGGATGTTCCTAAAGGACCCAATGAATTCCTAATTGGAATTAGAGGATCCTCTTGAATTGATTCTTGTATGACGTTGTGATATTTTGCACCGTTGACTGGGTCCATTCGAGAACAATTGGATGATGACAAAATGCTCAACGACTGACATCCCTTATTTCTATTCAAAAATGTATGAATAGTTCCTTGATTTTGGTTAAGGGTTTGTTGAATTCTTGCCTTGGAATAGGGATTGATATTGGTCCAATCTAATCCATTATCAGCGAGCAATCCTAAACCCCAAGGATCATTCCTTTTTCCGATATACGAAATGGGGGATTTTACGAAGTCGATTCTTAGGAAATGACGAATCAAATCGTTTGTCCTTAGTTCAACAACGGAAGCGCGGGCTGCTTCACTAGAAGAACTTTTTTTGTCTTGGTTCCAATTCAAAACTAAACACGTCCGAACTAATTGAATACTTGTGTCAGAAATTCCTCGAATTGGTTTGCCATTTCCATAAAGGATATAATTGACAACTCGAAGTTGCACATTATCTCTTTCCTGCAATAGATCGGGGGGGAAAAGTGTGGCCAAAGTTATACCGTCCATTATTTCATATGTGACGACAGGTCGAACCAAGACAAAAAACTTTTTCTTGCTCGGCGTAATCCGTTGGACATAGATCCAATTTTTCACTTTTTTGGATTCCTTGTCATTTGTTTTTCTTGTTCCTGGTGGTATCAAAACGCCGCTATGTCGGGATATCTTATCTGCTCTTCCAGGGAAATATATATCTCCAGAAAAGATTTTCAGTTCAATTCTTTTTTTTTTTTTCTCCACCCTGACCAACCCGCCTACTCGGCTTCTTATATTTAAGGTGATTTGTGTATCTACCCCAATGATACTATTGTTCCGTACCATTATGGAAATGGAAGAAGATCCGGGTAAGATATGCACTTCTTCGGGAATGAAAAAAAATCGATCTACTTTCTTTTGGTGTTTTGGTCGAAATTCCCTCACTCCTCGATACTGAATCAAATCCTCTTTTTTCACGATTGAATGCATTTCTAGAGTCCCATATTTAGTACTGCCCGAACTCATTCTTCTGTACCGAGGATCGTCGAAATAAGCAATAATACTATTTCCACAGAAAATACCATTTGTGGGGATTTTCATCGAGATACCTGAACAGGGCATTAATTCCTTCTTGCGTTCTTGAATCGATTGGAGTGGAATGATGAATTGATTTCTTCGCCTCTTTGATAATAAATTTGACAAAAAATCCGAATTCTCGGCTAGAATAGGTAGAATAGCCGGATATACGAGATTAGAATGATCAGTACATATGATTCGATTGAGGTCTGAATAATCAGCAATCCTATCTTCTTTTTGACCAGAAAAATGCGCACTAAAGATTTTTTGTATCGCCCGATCATTAGTTTCTGAGAGGTTGGAAATAGATCTTCGCTTGACAGAAAGGGAATGCGCACTCTTTTGATCCTGATCCCTGTGGATCGAAAGGGAGACTAGACTGGAACGGCACGGCTCCCCTAATAATATCCATAAATGACTTGTTTTTGATAATAAATGAACATTCCCATATGTAAATTCAGGTGCATGATACACATCAGTACTCCAGTGCATTTCTCCATCTGAATCAGAATAAATATGTTTGCGAACCTTCTCTTTCAAATTCAAAGTAGATGTTCCTCCGCGAATCTCCGCAATCACTTGTTCGGATTCTACATATTGATCGTTTTGAACTAAAAGAAAACTTTTGGGGGGAATATTCACATTATGTAGAATATCTTCACTCTCAATAGTTACATACAAATCTATAGAACATAGAAAAGCGGGATGCCCATGACGTGTACGTGTCGGATGAACCAAATCCTCATGAAATCTTATTTTTCCATTAGAAGGGGCTCGGACATGTTCTGCAGTA